TTTGGCTCAGGATTGCCCATTTTTATTAATTCCGGGGTTTCTCTGAATTTGAAAGTTCTCACTTAGTAGGTTTCCATACCAAGGCTCAATCCAATTAAGTCCGCAGCGTCTACCAATTTCGCCATATCCCCTTTTTGTTTTGAGATTAGGATCTCATTTTTATTTCATTTCTACTGGAACCGTTGAATTCATTAAATAATGATTCCGGTCTCGAAAAAGTTTTTCTCCTCTTTGATTTCTTGGCTATCTTCTTTCATCTTCTATCGGAACCCGCACCCGCACCGCATTTGGTCCATTCTATCATTTCTGTATCTGCAATTCAATATAGATGGAGATATACCACGTATATATGTCTCTCTTCTGCTCGTTTTTCCCATGCAATTTGGAATACTTGAACGGTCGATTCTTTTTTTCGTCTGAGCTTCCACCTTTACGAATCACAGCGCAATAATTTCTCATTATTTAGAACAAATCATTCCATTTATAAATAAATATATATGAAATAAAATAGAGAAGTGTAATAAAAAGACTTTCAAATATAATTTGAAAGCAAAAACGAAAATGATTTAATCTAAAAATAGATCGAATCTAATATTTTTTAATATTAAATGCTATACTATAGAATTGTACTATATAATTGTGATGTGATAAAAAAAACTAAAATTATATATCGATAGATTAATCGTTATATTCTATGGTCTATGGTAAGTACGAGTATTGAATATTTCCTTTCAATTCTATATTCTATTTTTTCGATAGTCATATTCATTATGACTAGCTAATAGGAATCGCTAAGAATGCAAATATAAGTACTTAATATTAATTAATATCTCTAAGATAACAATAGTTTATTTAATCCCTCTGCAGGTAGAATTTATCTTATGTGAGCCTGCTTAGCTCAGAGGTTAGAGCATCGCATTTGTAATGCGATGGTCATCGGTTCGATTCCGATAGCCGGCTTTTCTCTATTTATTTTCTTCGAGTTTTTACATGATCGAGAATGCCCCTTTGAAATCCGAAATCAAAGAATATTGAAAAATCCATTTTTTATCTTATAGGAACTTATAACTATGCCATGAAAAGAATCCCTTTATAGAATCTTTATATATAATATATATATAGAATATATATATATAGAATATAAAGGTCTGGGTATTTATTTATCTAATTATTCTTTAGAGTACAAGTACACTACTTCCGTAAACTTCGCTTCATTTATCAGTTAGTTCAGTTTTAGTTTAGGTTTATTCTGTAAAATGAAATTTCATCAATAAGAATTCAATATAAATAAGAATAAGGAGTCTTTATGTCGCGTTACCGGGGACCTCGTTTCAAAAAAATACGCCGCCTGGGAGCTTTACCGGGACTAACTAATAAAAGGCCTAGAGCCGGAAGTGATCTTAGAAACCAATTACGTTCCGGTAAAAAATCTCAATATCGTATTCGTCTAGAAGAAAAACAAAAGTTGCGTTTTCATTATGGTCTTACAGAACGACAATTACTTAAATACGTTCGTATCGCCGGCAAAGCCAAGGGGTCAACAGGTCAGGTTTTACTCCAATTACTTGAAATGCGCTTGGATAACATCCTTTTTCGATTGGGTATGGCTCCGACTATTCCTGGAGCCCGTCAATTGGTTAACCATAGACATATTTTAGTCAATGGTCGTATAGTCGATATACCAAGTTATCGCTGCAAACCCCGAGATATTATTACGGCGAGGGATGAACAAAACTCTAGAGCTCTGATTCAAAATTCTTTCGATTCATACTCTCAGGACGAAATGCCAAAACATTTGACTCTTCAACCATTCCAATATAAAGGATTAGTCAATCAAATAATAGATAGTAAATGGGTCGGTTTGAAAATAAATGAATTGCTAGTCGTAGAATATTATTCGCGCCAGACCTAAACCTAACGAAAAGAAAATAAAAAATCACAAGGGTTCGGACAATTTTGATCCCTTTCGGCAAAGTAAATTAACCTAAGGTTAAGATAAATTAAGGGTTTGATCCGGATTTTTATCCGATTTAGGTATCATAGAACGGGAGGGAAGTTTTCATTCCTTGTCTACTCTTTTCCTTTTAGTATTTTCCGTGACACAGCAATTAGGAATAAAATATATATCAAGGTCTAACTGTTTTGTGTTGGAATATAATTTTAGATAGTGCTATTTTACTCTTTTGATTAGTAAGATTAGTGAATTAGATGAAGGTCCGGAAAGAGAGGGATTCGAACCCTCGGTAAACAAAAGCCTACATAGCAGTTCCAATGCTACGCCTTCAACCACTCGGCCATCTCTCCTACATAATGATTATGACCCAAAAACCGAGTGAATAGCGAGCTGGTACTAGTAGATTATTGGATAGGAACGACCACTTAATTATAATTAATTCTAATTATAAAAAACTAGATAAATTTAAAGAAAGATCTTTCTTTTGAGGTTAGGCGGATAACTAGAAAATATGAAAATTGGTAGAAACATTCTATTAATGTTTGCAAAACCAGCCTTCGCCTCTTTTTATGTTATTTTATACCGTTACCGAAGGCAATCACTAAATTATAACGAATCAGCTGATTGATGGGTCTATTTTTGCACTTAGGTTCATGGATCTCTTTAGAGCACGATTCTATTTAGACTCTAATTCCATATCTTAAGAATTCTCAAATTCCTTTCCAGTCCAGTATTCAGAAAAACTATATATATATATAGTTGATTGTATAGTGTATACCTACTATGCATACAAAAGAAAACGGGCGGGTTTTTCATCATAGAATAGTTATTCGATCTTTTTTTCTTCTTTGGATGAAAATTAAATAAAAAAGTGTTCGTTATTCTCATCTGTAACTTCAATGAAATTGAATACTTTCTTTTTTGTTGGTATACTACTACATTTACATTAGGATGAAATCGAAGCGTACTCCAATATTTATTTATTTTTTTTATTCCTGTCAAAAAGGAACAATTTTAATTGATAAATATAAATAAAGGGACCATATCTTTTCTTTTTTATTAATGAATTTGTTTTTATGTTATTTCGTACTGTACAATTCTTTTCTTTGTGGGATCGGTTTACCACGAGAGGTAATGAGAAGAATTCTAGAATGGATTGCTACCTATGCCCAGATCGCGGATAAATGGAAATTTTATTGATAAGACCTTTTCAATTATAGCCAATATCTTATTACGAATAATTCCGACAACTTCAGGAGAAAAAGAGGCATTTACCTATTACAGAGATGGTGCGATTTGATTCTTTTTTATTGCGCTCAATCTTACGAGAAAGACACATGATTTGGGATCGGGATAGAACTAAAATAAAAAAAATCTACGCTTGTTGAAGGTAAAGTTTGGAAATATAACAATTCCTTCTGTCGTGTATCCTCCATTAATGCAACCTCGGATGCTACGGTTTAATTGTCGACTCTAGTATTGAGCGAAAGGCTACACCTATAGGTTCTGTATTTAGAGGTCAATCCTACTCCACAAGTACCAATAGGTCACATAGGGGAAGAAGCACTACACCTAGGAATCAACAACACGAAAACTTTGTTATAAATTATCCCGATCCTTATCAGGATCGGAACTAACAAGAATGGTCGGGACAACAAACATCCATCTCGTTTGTATTTTGGATACCTGTATAACCATCGAAGGCTGTTGAAGTGACTAATTCCTGGAAATTATAAGGCGTTTAGAACAAATAAATTGGTGGAGTTATCATTTCTATATAGTATCAACACGTTTGATCTTAAGAAAAGATCTCTTGCAGTAAGGTTGGCTAGAGATTTCTTGTAAAAACACTAGCCCTGCTCAGTTCATAATGATAATATTTTCATCTTTTTTCCCCTGTTTTATTTTCATTATGCACATAAAAGAGGAGCCGTATGAGATGAAAATCTCATGTACGGTTCTGGAACGGAGATTCTTTGAAGTGAATGACGACCGTAACGGATGTCGGCTCAATCCGAAGGAAATTATGCGGAAGCTTTACAGAATTATTATGAAGCTATGCGACTAGAAATTGATCCCTATGATCGAAGTTATATACTCTATAACATAGGACTTATCCACACAAGTAACGGAGAACATACGAAAGCTCTGGAATATTATTTCCGAGCGCTAGAACGAAATCCGTTCTTACCACAAGCTTTTAATAATATGGCTGTGATCTGTCATTACGTGCGACTATCTCTACTATAGAAAGAAAAAAGGAAAGAAGGATTAAATCCGCTAGTAAATACTAGAAACAAAAAGGGCTTTCTACATATTAATCGTCTAAAACAACGATTTTTATCAGCTGTAGCAAAGAAAGAAACTTCATAGAAGTTTAAATTAAAAGTGAAGAAAGAGATATGCCTAGCTGTTTTATTCTATGGATAAAGGATCTAATTGATAGAACAAGCATCGTAAAGATAAATTAGCAAGGTTTTTGGTTTTGGGCCGAGACAATAATAACTGCTTATTAATGCCATGATATGAGATAAGCATTAGGAATCCACTTATGTAATAGAGTTGATCCACTAAGGTATTGAGCAGCGGTGTAGGATCAGATCCCAAAGATAGTAAGTCTTTTTTCTTATGAATGAAAGTCTTTTTCAAAAATTCTATATAATATATATCTAATCTAAATTTATTTAAATATGAAACCGAGATAGTTACCTTTCAGAAAATCCTAACGATAGGGATAAATGCCTAGGCTTTACTTTATTCTTCGGAAGGTGGGAGAAAAGATAAAACTAAAATGGAGTCTTAATACAAATTTTAGATTTTAGTTTAAAACTCATGTCATTAACCTCTTTTGGTTAACCCCCCAAAACCAGATAGATCTATGAGAAATCTAGTTTTGTTAGATATGGTAGATTAAATGAAATGGGATACCAAAAGAATTGACTGCTGAGCCGTATGAGGTAGGAAACTCTCAAGTACGGTTCTAAGGGAAGGAATTTACTCGCCTATTCCGACCGGGGAGAACAAGCCATTCGGCAGGGAGATTCTG